AATCCATTTTTTTCTATTGATTCAAAGGAAAAAATTCAACAATCACTTAGTCAAAATTACGGAACTATTCGTATGTTGTTGAATAAAAATGAGAAATGCCGATCTGTGATAATTTTGTCATCATCTAATTGTTTTCAAATACGATCCGATGGAAAATATTACAATGGGATAAAAGAAGGAATTAATCAAATTCAAAAAGATCCTATAATTCCAATTAATAATTCGTTAGGTCCTTTAGGAATAGCCCTTCAAGTTGCACATTTTTATTTATCGAGATCTGATTATGAGTTATTAAACGGTAAAAATAAAAATGTGCAACTTGAAAAATTAAAGGAAACTTTTCAAGTATTCAAATATTATTTAATGGACGAAAACGAGAGAATTTATAAACCTGATCTATGTAGTAACATCGTTTTAGATCCATTCTATTTGAATTGGCATTTTCTCCATCATAATTATTGTGAAAAAACGTTTACAATAATTAGTCTTGGGCAATTTATTTGCGAAAATGTATTTATAGTTCAACCGAAAAATGCACCACACCTAAAATCGGGTCAAGTTCTAACTGTTCAAATGGATTCTGTAGGAATAAGATCCGCTAACCCTTATTTGGCGACTCCAGGAGCAACTGTTCATGGCCATTATGGAGAAATACTTTCTGAAGGAGATATATTAGTTACATTTATATATGAAAAATCGAAATCTGGTGATATAACACAAGGTCTTCCAAAAGTAGAACAGGTATTAGAAGTTCGTTCGATTGATTCAATATCGATGAACCTAGAAAAGAGAGTTGATACTTGGAACGGGCGTATAACAAGAATTCTTGGCATTCCTTGGGGATTCTTGATTGGTGCTGAGCTAACTATAGCGCAAAGTCGTATTTCTTTGGTTAATAAAATTCAAAAAGTTTATCGATCCCAGGGAGTTCACATCCATAATAGACATATAGAAATTATTGTGCGTCAAATAACATCAAAAGTATTGGTTTCAGAAGATGGAATGTCTAATGTTTTTTTGCCCGGTGAACTAATTGGATTGTTGCGAGCCGAACGAGCTGGGCGTGCCTTAGAAGAGGCTATTTTCTACCGAGTTCTTTTATTGGGAATAACAAAAACATCTCTGAATACTCAAAGTTTCATATCTGAAGCAAGTTTTCAAGAAACTGCTAGAGTTTTAGCAAAAGCCGCTCTCCGGGGTCGCATAGATTGGTTGAAAGGTCTGAAAGAGAACGTTGTTTTAGGGGGAATGATACCCGTTGGTACCGGATTCAAAAGAATAATGCACCGTTTAAAGCCAAGGCAATATAACAAGATTACCTTGGAAACAAATAAACAGAATTTATTCGAGAACGAAATGAGAGATATTTTGTTTCACCACAGAGAATTATTTTTAAAATTTCAAAGAATTTATACATCAGAGCAATCTAGGATTTAATAATTCCTAAGATAATGATTCCTACGGGCTCATCTCCGGTCATTTTCTTTTGTAATAAAAGAAAGGTAATAAATAAAATAATCATATTAAATCATATTAAATATAAAAAAAAATAGAAAAAAAAGGCCCTATCATGTATTAATGGCCAATCTTCGGTAGAAGAGAAGGTTCCTTCGGAACATTTATTTATTTCTATTTCAGTATACCGAGTCTCTTTCATTTCCAATTTTTTTTTATTTGGAAATGAAAGAAAAGTGTGGGGATAAATATAAATGACAAAAAGATATTGGAACATCATTTTGGAAGAGATGATGGAAGCAGGAGTTCATTTTGGCCATGGTACTAGAAAATGGAATCCTAAAATGTCACCTTATATATCTGCAAAGCGTAAGGGTATTCATATTACAAATCTTATTAGAACTGCTCGGTTTTTATCAGAAGCTTGTGATTTAGTTTTTGATGCAGCAAGTGAGGGAAAACAATTCTTAATAGTTGGTACCAAAAAAAAAGCAGCTGATTCAGTAGCGCGGGCTGCAATAAGAGCTCGGTGTCATTATGTTAATAAAAAATGGCTCGGCGGTATGTTAACGAATTGGTATACTACAGAAACACGACTTCAAAAGTTCAGGGACTTGAGAACGCAACAAAAGACAGGGAGACTCCATTGTTTTCCAAAAAGGGATGCCGCTATATTGAAGAGACAATTAGCTCATTTAGAAACATATCTTGGCGGCATTAAATATATGACGGGGTTACCTGATATTGTAATAATCGTTGATCAACAAGAAGAATATACGGCTCTTCGAGAATGTATAACTTTGGAAATTCCAACAATTTGTTTAATCGATACAAATTGTGACCCGGACCTCTCCGATATTTCGATTCCAGCTAATGATGATGCTATAGCCTCAATTCGATTAATTCTTAACAAATTAGTATTTGCAATTTGTGAGGGTCGTTCTAGCTATATACAAAATTCTTGATTAATAATAAGATAAATAAATTATTTGATTTGGTTGGAGGGATTCATAGATTTATGGAATCGGTTACTATACTAGTAATAAATTACTACTAATAAATTGCACAAAAAATCAAAAGATAAAAAGAACAAACGAAAATTTTATGTTATTAGTCGCGGTATTCAAAATCAAAACTGAAAGTAGACAAATCAAAAAGGAAAGGAGATGTTTGAATTAAAATAATTCCCTTTCAAGTTCTTATTTTTTTTTAGAGGGCAGGACAATATGAATGTTTTATTATGTTCTATCAACACATTAAAAAGATTATATGATATATCTGCTGTGGAAGTAGGTCAACATTTCTATTGGCAAATCGGGAGTTTCCAAGTGCATGCCCAAGTACTTATTACTTCTTGGGTTGTAATTGCTATCTTATTAGTTTCAGCCATTCTAGTTATTCGAAATCTGCAAACCATTCCCACTTTCGGTCAGAATTTCTTTGAATATGTTCTTGAATTCATTCGAGACGTGAGCAAAACTCAGATTGGAGAAGAATATGGTCCGTGGGTTCCATTTATTGGAACTATGTTTCTATTTATTTTTGTTTCTAATTGGTCAGGGGCTCTGTTGCCTTGGAAAATCATACAATTACCTCATGGGGAGTTAGCTGCACCCACAAATGATATAAATACTACCGTTGCATTAGCTTTACTTACGTCAGTTGCATATTTCTATGCAGGGCTTTCAAAAAAAGGATTAGCTTATTTTAGTAAATACATCCAACCAACTCCAATCCTTTTACCGATTAACATCTTAGAAGATTTCACAAAACCCTTATCGCTTAGTTTTCGACTTTTCGGAAATATATTAGCGGATGAATTAGTAGTTGTTGTTCTTGTTTCTTTAGTACCTTTAGTAGTTCCAATACCTGTCATGTTCCTCGGATTATTTACAAGCGGTATTCAAGCTCTAATTTTTGCTACTTTAGCTGCAGCTTATATAGGTGAATCCATGGAAGGCCATCATTGACTAGTTTTCTAAAAAAGAGTCTTTTTTGTTTAGCTTGCCACATATATCACATATACTGCGGCTCAAGATAATCTACTTAGAGGAAACATCCATAAATATATAGAAAGAAATTTTGAAAATTTGCAATAATAATAAATAAAAAGGGTTATTCCCCCCAAAAAAAAAGAAAGATGCAATAAGGTATAAATAAAAGAAGTATACAATTTATAGTAAAATATAAAGGATTACCGGAAAATTGTAGAAAAAAAAACTATTTTTTTTTTACCAATTTTCCTCCAATAAATAATCTTTTTTTATTTTTTATTGTTGTATTTTGTTTTATTTATATTTCATTTTAACATAATAAATACTATTTAACATAATAAATACTATTTCATATTTATTATTATTAGATTCTTTAATATTATTATATATATGTATATATAATATTCGATTAGCACATATTAGATATTAGAAATAAAAAATTAAGAGCTATAATTATGTATGATATTTACGTTTACGACGTGTGATAAAAAGATACTATATAGAACTAGAAGAAATTCCTGTTTCATTCACATCAACGATTGACCAAAAGAAAATTTTTAAAAAATTACATTTAGATCACTCAAATTACAATATTTCTATGCAACAATAATTAAGTCTAACGAATTTATTTAGATTGATTGTATCCATATGGGATAATAATAAAAGGGGGGAGAAGGGCTTTCAAAAAAAAAACAAGATAAAAAAATAGAGTAGGAGTAAGGGGGGTCAAACTAGGTGTATATAATCTGATCACTATAAGACAACTCTTTCTTTGTTTTGTAGGTTTCAAAGAATGATTTTGAATTCGATTGAATCTAAAAACAAAAATAATTGGTTTACAGCATGGAAGAAACCCATGTATATGTGATATTATATATGAACTAACCATATATCTAAAATAACTAATATTTTATATCTAAAATTACCCCGCTACTACTGTCAATTTCGATAGGGATTAAAAAAAACAAAGCCCTTCCGTTTCATCTCGAATTGTGAATTGAATATTCAATGACTAAAGAAATTCAATAAAAAAAACGAAGAATTCAAAGAATGGTTCAAAATTTAAGGTAAGATAAGAACAAAGGTTATACAGATTCACAAAAAACTACATAGGTAGAAACTAAAGTTGATTATATCATTAACTATTTCTTTATTTTATATTTAGGTTACGAGGAAATTATCATGAATCCACTTATTTCTGCTGCTTCCGTTATTGCTGCTGGGTTGGCCGTAGGACTTGCTTCTATTGGACCTGGGGTTGGTCAAGGCACTGCTGCAGGGCAAGCTGTAGAAGGGATTGCACGACAACCAGAGGCAGAGGGAAAAATACGGGGTACTTTATTGCTTAGTCTGGCTTTTATGGAAGCTTTAACAATTTATGGGCTGGTTGTAGCATTAGCGCTTTTATTTGCTAATCCTTTTGTTTAATCCTAAAACAAATACATATCCTTTTTTCCGCGGACTTGCTTTGCTGGTCTTGCTTTTTCGAATTCTATTAAGATTTCACTCCTACAATTATTTATTCGTTCGGACAATAACACAGGGGAAGGA